CCAAAATGAGATAAAATCAAAAAGTTATTTTTATTTCTGTTTGATCATGCTCAAATTAATTACAAGTTTTATTTTTCAAATAAATTCAAATAAATCGTTCTTATCCAGGATTCATGGGAAAAAAAGAGCCATGCCAGTACCTAGCTGGGCTCTGCTTGTATAAAAAAAAACAAACTAAAAATAGAATAAAATCTAGAATAATGAATAGTTATTGAAAATATAATGAATAGAAATCAAATAGAAAAAATAGAGATAATAGATAAAGAAGGCTTTTTTTTTTTCAAGTCCTACTTTTTGTTTATCAGATGTAACATAAACATAATAATTCAATTTTTTGAATTGGGGAGAGATGGCTGAGTGGACTAAAGCGTCGGATTGCTAATCCGTTGTACGAATTTTTGTACCGAGGGTTCGAATCCCTCTCTTTCCTTTTCCATTGATTGATGATTTGGCATTTTTTTCTTTTGAACTTATGGAGCTTCTTTTTTTGTTTTCCTTCCTAGTTTGTTTAATTGTTTTTACTAGTTAAAGATGTAAAATAGATAGAAAAACGAAAAATATTTTAAAATCCAGCACAAGTAAGGAAAAAATATAAAACAAAAAAGATTTTCTTATTCTTCACGTCCTGGATTACGTCCTGGATCGTTAGATAGGAATCCGAAAATGAAAAGAGAAACAAAGAAAATCACTATCGTGTAAACAAATAGTTTTAGGGTAAGCATTAAAAAATCTCCAAGATTATTAAAAAAAAACGACAGAGAAAGAGAATAGATTCTCTTCTATTTCACATTATGTTTCCTTTGATACTAAGTTTCTAAGAAATACAGTGATTTCGAGAAAAGAAAAAAATTAGGAAATTTATTTGTAGTAAGAGTCCAACCTTTATATAACCATTACCAATAATTACAAAAAATTTCAATATTGGAATCAAGGATTCACACTGTAAGACTTATCTGATCTTAGAAAATATTAAAATGTTGGGATTTTTGTTTTCGAATAAATTCTGAATTTTTTTAGGAAATTATTCAAAATTCAAATTAAAGATCTCATCGAAAACTTACAGCAGCTTGCCAAACAAAAGCTAAGAGAAAAAAGAATAGGGGTATTACTGGCATAATATCTACAATTGGATTCAAAAAAGCATAAGCTTCAGGTAATTTCGCCAAGAAAAAACTACTTGAATAAAGGTCAGAGTGAATAGAAATACAGACCAAGCTAAAGATATTAAGCATAACAAAAATGTTGTTCTTTAAAAAAAAATGAATTGTATTTTTGCTTTTTTTTTTATTGTATTTTATTATATATATTTATTATATATATATTATTATTATATATATTATTTAATACTTTAATTTATATTTTATTATATTAGATATATTATATGATTTAATTAATTTAATAGAATTTCAATTATATATATATATTATATTTATTTATTATTTTATTATATATATATATATTATATATATATATATTATTTATTAATTTAATAGAATTTCAATTGATTATACAAGTAGATTAACAATTCAATATATCTTTCTATTCTATATAATAAAAAAATAGAAAATAATTTTCAAAGTGGATAATATAATAATTGAAATAGAAATAATTCAAATATGGATATTAAGTTCATATTTCTTATAAATTAATATGAATATTCATAAATGAATAACTGAGTAATAAAACTAAAAAAAAATGAATCAAATCAGATTATTCTATAGAATAACTTTAGACTTGGAATTGACGAACAACCAATAATAGTATTTATTAGGGTCGAATCGAAAATGGGGCGTGGCCAAGCGGTAAGGCAGCGGGTTTTGGTCCCGTTATTCGGAGGTTCGAATCCTCCCGTCCCAGATCATATTTATTCTTGATATGATATATACCAATTTGGATACAAATTGTATATCTGAATAAAGAAAAGATCACTCCCCCCTTTTTTATCATTCGTCTCTAATCTAAAGTGAGTAGCTTATGAATATGTAGATGTAGATGTAGATTCATAAGCGACTCGATTTTTTTTGTCTTTTTTATTCAAATCTTATATTATTCTTATATTTTTATTGGAATAATTGTGGATAATAGTTTAATAAATATATTGATTGAACTATTATCCACAATTTCAGAATCAATTAAATACCAGATCTAAACTAAAAAGAATTTTAAATATCGTTTTAAACGATGTGGTAAAAAGCACAGTGGATTCTGACATCCGCCATTATTTCTAGTAGAATAAAAGATATTCTATATCTTATCTATATCTTAATCTTATCTATATAAATTATATAAATCGGGATGCTCTTGGCTCGACATTTTTTGTTCTGTTCCACTAGAACTCATTGTTTGGGGTGGGGGATAGGAGAGGGATTGATCATGTAATTTGAAAGAAACAAAATGAGTGGTATCTTGCTGTCATTTTGGAAACAATAAAAGAACCCCGAAGTAATATATAAACCCAATGATTCAAGAAAAAGCTAAAGGATCTTGGAAGACGTAAATACCTTTTTCAAACTGTCTCCACATTTTGAAAAAAAAAAAAGAATAAGAAAATAAGGAAACCATCCATAATCTAATTCGGAAAGTGGATTTTTATAATCCAATAAAGAATCAAACCTATTGAAATATTCCCGTTATTCTAAATGTCCTTGAACAAGGCGCTCAACCTACATTTTATGGAACTTTGCCCTAACAAATTCAATTAATGAAAATGAAGAGGTTATTAATAAGAATAACTTCGATCATAGATTTATAGAACTCTTTTCTCTTTTATCCCCCTATTCTCTTGTTTTATTCCTACCTAATTTTTGATGTTCTTTTCATAGTCATAGAATTTTCTATAACCATAAAAATAAATAGGTTTTTTTTTAGAAAATAAAATACAAATAATAGAAGTTATAATATATGACAAAATAAATTGATAATCACTCAATGAAGTTTCATTAAATGACTACTCATCTATTTCTATATATTTTCATCTAAATAGAGGAAAAAAACTCTATTTTAAACGGATATGGATAAAAACGTTCAAAGTTGGCATAATAGTGATAATTCTAGTTACAACAATTTTGATTGTTTAGTGGATGGCAGGAACATACGGAATTTACTATCTGATAAAACTTTTTTAGCTAGGGATAGTAAGAGGAAAAGTTATTCCATATCTTTTGCTATTGAAAATAACATTTTGGAGATTGACATTGACAATGATGATGATGATTTTTTTCTAAATGAACCTGTGAAGTTTGACTATGATGATGATGATTTTTTTGATTTTTTTCCACCTGTGGAGATTGACTATGATGATGATGATTTTATAGATGATGATGATGATTTTATAGATGATGATGATGATTTTATAGATGATGATGATGATTTTATAGATGATGATGATTTTTTTAATTCTTTTCTAAATGATGATGATGATGATTTTAATTTTTTTCTAAATGAACCTGAAAGTTCTGATTGGAATGATAATCTTAATCGTTGCGTTGAGAATTATCTTCGTTCTCAAATCTGTATTGATAGTTACATTTTTGGTAAGGTCAGCAATAGTGGTGAAAGCGAGAGTACTAGTACTAACCCGATGGAAAAATATAGACATTTGTGGGTTGGATGCGAAAGTTGTTATGGAGTAAATTATAAGAAATTTTTTAAATCAAAAATGAATATTTGTGAACACTGCGGATTTCATTTGAAAATGAGTAGTTCAGATAGAATCGAACTTTTGATTGATCCAGATACGTGGAATCCTATGGATGAATACATGGTCTCTGTGGATCCCATTGAATTTCATTCGGAAGAGGATCCTTATAAAAATCGTCTTGATTCTTATCAAAAAAAGACAGGATTAATGGAGGCAGTTCAAACAGGCACAGGTCAACTAAATGGTATTCCTTTAGCTATTGGTATTATGGAATTTCAGTTTATGGGGGGAAGTATGGGATCCGTAGTCGGTGAGAAAATAACCCGGTTGATCGAATATGCTACCAATGAACGTTTACCTCTTATTTTAGTATGTGCGTCCGGGGGAGCACGTATGCAAGAAGGAAGTTTGAGCTTAATGCAAATGGCTAAAATATCTTCTGCTTTATATGATTATCAAATCAATCAAAAGTTATTCTATGTACCCATACTTACATCTCCTACTACTGGTGGGGTGACAGCTAGTTTTGGCATGTTGGGGGATATCATTATTGCTGAACCAAATGCTTACATTGCATTTGCGGGTAAAAGAGTAATTGAACAAACGTTGAATAAGGAAGTGCCCGAAGGTTCACAATCGGCTGAATTGTTATTCGAAAAGGGCTTAATTGATTCAATCGTACCACGTAATCTTTTAAAGGAGGTTCTAACCGAGTTATTTAAGTTCCATGGTTTCGTCCCTTTGACTCAAAATGAAAAATAAAGCAGACTCTTCAATGCTTTTTTTCGCGAGTAAGTAGTTAGTTATTTAGTTTCTTGGAATCCAATAAAGATAAGAATTAGAGTCAAAATCCAAAGAAAAGAGTTGAATTCTTTTTTTTGGAAAGATAAGATAGAGGAATTAATTAAATAAGATATTTATTCTTATTATTATTATTATTGGATTTTGGACTTTATGATTCTTAAGAAATCTTATAAATATTTTCGTTTATTATATTCTATTAATATATATATATTATGATTTATTATGTATACTCAATATATAGAGTAATAATATATATCTTATATTATATATATATATTTAATATGTAATTATTCTCTATCTATTCATATATGTTGATTTAGCTATACTTAGTATAAGTCTATATGAATTAATTCTAGTGATTATAGACTATCTTTATTACAATATAATAATAAAAAAAAAAAAAATATATTAATTTAACAATTAACAAAAAAGAACAGGTACAAATATAAAATTGAGGTACCCTTTTTATGATAAACTTACCTTCCGTTTTTGTGCCTTTAGTGGGCCTAGTATTTCCGGCAATTGCAATGGCTTCGTTATTTCTTTATGTTCAAAAAAATAAGATTTTTTAGATAAAGTCAAATTTATTTACTTGGATTTGTTATTCGGTTCCATTTTTTAATAAAAATAACTTAATTCTTAATTATAATATTATATTTCTATTAAAAAAACACAAAAGGAAAATACTAATATCATATAAGCCTTCAAGGGGGGTTTGGGTTTAATTTATTTAATTATATTATATATATCTAATTCTAACTATCTAAAATAAAATATTAAATTAATCTAACAATCAATAAAAAAGAACAGGTACAAATATAAAATTGAGGTACCCATTTTATGATAGACGTTTTTGTTCCTTTAGTGGTCCTAGTATTAATTGTAACGGCTGGTTTATTGATTTATGTTCAACAACAAATTTCTTGGGGGTCTGGACACCTTATGTGTCGCTTCGCAGAAGACGCATGGCTCTACACTGTACCAGGGGCCCGAAAACCAATCAATTTCTTCTGGGCTTCTTTCACTCTTTTAGGTTCATTAGGGGTTTTAGTTATTTCAGCTTCCAGTTATTATGGTCGGAATTTTTTCTCTTTCAATTCGAAAGAATTTCTAGTTCCTTTTTTGCCACAAGGGGTCACGCTGACTTTCTATGGAATCTCAGGTCTTTTTGTAAGTTTTCATTGGTGGCTTCTAATTTTGTGGAATGTGGGTAGTGGTTATAATCTTTACGATAAAAAAAATGGAATGGTGCGGTTTTTTCGTTACGGATTTCCCGGAGAAAATCGTCGTATTCTTTCCAAAGTCCGTGTGGAAGATATTCTGGCCCTCCAATTTTTCGATAACCCAGAACCTCTTAGTGGTGTCCTTTATATGCACACCAGAGAACAGGGGGACATTCCCTTGACTCTTGTTGATGATTATTATGATAGGACTCCACGGAACATTTTACAAACAGCTTGGGACTTGTCCGCATTCTTGGATGTACCATTGGAAATAATTGTATAAAAAAAAAGCGAGAATAAATGATCCATTTCTATGAAAAAATTCGAAATGGATATATATGGGTTCTATTACTGGGAATAGAACTTCTGCTTGATAGAAATATTATTATCATATATAGTTGACAAATGAGATGAAGCTGAGTTCATTAAAGACGACAAATGGCAAAAAAGAAAGCATTAATCCCCCTTCTATATCTTACATCTATAGTCTTTTTGCCCTGGTGCATCTCTTTAACATTTAATAAAAGTCTGGAATCTTGGGTTACGAATTTGTGGAATACTAAAGAATCCGAAATTTTCTTGAATCTCATTAAAGAAAAAAGTATTTTAAAAAAATTCATAGAGTTCGAAGAACTCTTCCTTTTGGATGAAATGCTAAAGGAATACCCGGAAACACGTTTAGAAAACCTTCGTATCGGAATCTACAAAGAAACCATCCAATTGATCAAGACGTACAACCAAGATTGTATCCATATGATTTTGCACTTCTCGACAAATCTAATCTATTTCCTTATTCTAAGTGGTTATTCTATTATGGGTAATCAACAACTCATTATTCTTAACTCTTGGGTTCAAGAATTTATATATAACTTAAGTGACACAATAAAAGCTTTTTCTATTCTTTTATTAACAGATTTATGTATAGGATTCCATTCGACTCATGGTTGGGAACTAATGATTGGTTCTGTCTATAAAGATTTTGGATTTATTCAGAATGATCAAATTATATCTGGTCTTGTTTCCACTTTTCCAGTCATTTTAGATACAATTTTTAAATACTGGATTTTCCGTTATTTAAATCGGGTATCTCCGTCGCTTGTAGTGATTTATCATTCAATGAATGACTGAAAAACCGATCCAATGAGACAATTATAAAGTTTGTTTTTTTTATAGAAAAGCTAAACATTCAAAATTTTACTTATTCTTTTTTCTTTCTATTCGTATTCTTCCTAGATTCTAGGAAAATTATTTCAGTAAATAACAGAATCATGGATAGGGAACTATGCCAGTAACCTACCTAATCTTATTGTAGAAATTTTGAGGATCAATGATTGGACCATGCAAACTAGAAATGCTTTTTCTTGGATAAAGCAAGAGATTACTCGATCCATTTCCGTATTGCTCATGATATATATAATAATTCGAGCACCCATTTCAAATGCATATCCCGTTTTTGCCCAGAAGGGATATGAAAATCCGCGAGAAGCTACCGGCCGTATTGTATGTGCCAATTGCCATTTAGCTAATAAGCCCGTAGATATTGAGGTTCCACAAGCGGTACTTCCCGATACTGTATTTGAAGCAGTTGTTCGAATTCCTTATGATATGCAAGTGAAACAAGTTCTTGGTAATGGTAAAAAGGGGGCTTTGAATGTAGGGGCTGTTCTTATTTTACCCGAAGGTTTTGAATTGGCACCTCCCGATCGTATTTCGCCCGAGATTAAAGAAAAGATAGGTAATCTATCTTTTCAAAGCTATCGTCCCACAAAAAAAAATATTCTTGTCGTAGGCCCCGTTCCTGGTCAGAAATATAGTGAAATTACCTTTCCTATT